CTTTATCGTTTTTCGCGGTTCTCATACGATATCCGCGACTCCTCTCGATTTGCAATTCAATACGCAAATCAATTGGTTTTGTCAGGTTAGCTATATGCTGCGCAGTATCAACTATTTCCACAGTTGGTGGTAAGAAGATATCTTGAGCAGTTACACATCCAGGACCCCTGGCGCAAATGGATGCGTTGTGAATTCCATACAGGTCGCTTCTCAATACAATTTCTCTCAAATTCATTAAAATTTCATGTACTGATTCTTCAATACCGAATATTGTAGAATATTCGTGTGGTGCGTTTTCGAATTTTGCACGCGTGATACGCGTTCCTTCTACTTCTCCAAGTAAAGCTCTTCGCAGCGCGATACCTATCGTTTCTGCTTGGCCTTTCATAAGTGGGGACAAAATGAAACGGCCATAATGAAATCGCTTGCCGTCTGTTTTCAATTCAATACAGTCCCACCCCGGTGTCTTTCGAGTCATAGTAATTACAAGTAATTACAAATTCTAATATAATTGAATGCTTTGATGCGGAAACGTAAAATTGATTACGGATTAACTAAAACTAAATAAGGTTTGAAATCTGCTCAACAATTATCCCTACACGCGTCTTTTTTTAGGAGGTCTGCATCCATTATGTGGAATAGGGGTTACGTCACGTATGCTACTTAATCGTATACCACTTTTACGAATAGCTCGTAATGCTGCATCTCTTCCGAGACCAGCACCCTTTAGCATGACTTCTGCTCGTTTCAGACCCTGATCCACTACTGTACGAATAGCATCTCCTGTTGCGGTTTGGGCAGCAAACGGTGTCCCTTTTCTTGGTCCTCTGAATCTACAAGTACCGGCGGAGGACCAATAAACCACCCGACCAAGCGCATCTGTAACAGTTATAATAGTATTGTTGAAACCCGCTTGAATATGAATAACTCCTTTTGGTATTCTACGTCCACTCTTACGTGAACCAATACGCCCTCGCCCCCTCCTACGTGAACCAAAAGGACCATATCTCGGTCTAATTCTAATTTGTCTAACTTTTGACATATTTTCTCATCTCATAAATTCTCATCTCATAAATTCTCATCTCATAAACATGAGTCAAAGATATACATACGGATATATCCATTTCATATCAAAACGGATCTTTTATTTGTCCATCGGGTCCTTTAGAAAAATCCCTTTTTATTTTTATAGAGATTACCTTTGTTTCTGTTTATGTCTCGGATTGAAACAAATTACTACAATTCGTTTCTTCCTACGGAGCAGTCGGCATTTTTCACAAATTTTACGAACAGAGGCCCTTATTTTCATCTTCTTTATTCCTTACCTTAATTCCGAATGTACTCCTTGTAAGAAAATAAGTCTCTTGCAGTTTTGAGCCTCGAATTGTATTTCCACGAAGGAATGTTTAAAAGGTCACCCACACCTAATTGTTCGAATCTTTATCTTTCTCTTTTTTATCTTTCTCTTTTTTATCTTTCTCTTTATCTTTCTTGGGAAGTCTATAAGTTATACGTCCCCTCTTTGAATCATAAGGACTCACCTCGACTAGAACTCTATCTCCTGGTAGTATCCGTATAAAACTTCGTCGGATCTTCCCCGAAATATAACCGATAATCATATCTTCCTCTTCATTATCTAAACGAACTCGGAACATACCATTTCGAAGTGATTCAGTAATTAAACCCTCATAAATCCTTTTTTTTTCTTTTTCTTCTTTTTCTGTCATTTCGGCTAACCTCCTCTTTTGAGGTAAAAATTAATATTAATTAAATAAAGAAAAAGAATTAGTTATTATTAGTTATTTCTTAATAAGATAAGAAAGGATTTCTTGAATAAAGTCAAGGGTTCATAACCATTTTCCTCTCTTTTCCTCTCTTTTTTCATAACCATTTTCCTCTCTTTTCCTCTCTTTTTTCATAACCATCTTTCCTATCTTTTCCTCTCTTTTTTCATAACCATCTTTCCTCTCTTTTCCTCTCTTTTTTCATAGCCATTTTCCTCTCCTTTCCTCTCTTTTTTTTTTCATAGCCATCTTTCCTCTTATCATAAAGGATTTCTTTAATAAAGTCAAGGGTTCATAACCATCTTTCCTCTCTTTTTTCATAAATAAGAAATAGACGAATTTGCGGATCTTATTCGGTCGGATACCAGAGAGATCACCATATATAACACAAAACCTCCCCTCCAATTCCTTCTAGTCTAGCTTCTCGATCTGTCATTATACCTCGAGAAGTCGAAAGAATTACAATTCCCATTCCACCGAAAATTCTAGGAATTTGTTGATAGTTAGAATAGATTCGTAGACCAGGTCGGCTGATACGCTTGAAAATCTTTCTATATGCTCCTTTCCTATTTCTTCTATGTCGCAGGGTTGAAACCAAGAAAGATTTGTTGTTTTCCTGGTGTTTTCTAACGTTTTCAAGAAAACCCTCTCGTAGAAGTATTTTCACAATGCTTTCGGTGATCTTCGTGGATGCTATTCGAACCGTTCCTTTTTTATCCATGTCGGCATTTCTTAGAAATGTTAATATATCGGCAATAGCGTCCCTACTCATGTCGAACTAGAATTATGGGTGCCCCCTAATTTTGATATAATCAACATGTTCTGTTTTTTTTTTTTTTTTTTGTGAATTTTTCATTATTTATTTACGAAATATTAAAAGTATATGCGTGAAACACAATCTACTAGTATTTAGAATACTTCAGGAGCTAATGAGACTATTTTAGTAAAATTCAACTGTCTCAATTCTTGAGCAATTGCTCCAAAAACTCGAGTTCCTTTTGGATTTCCTTCTTTATTAATGACAACTGCTGCATTGTCATCATATCGTATTATGATACCGTCGTCGCGTCGGAGTTCTTTACGAGTACGTACAATTACAGCTCTGATCACTTCTGATCTTTCGAGAGACATATGGGGCACTGCCTCTTTGATTACAGCAACAATAACATCGCCGATATGAGCATATCGTTGATTACTAGCTCCTATGATTCGAATACACATCAATTTTTGAGCCCCGCTGTTGTCCGCTACATTCAAATGGGTCTGAGGTTGAATCATATCACTTTTTTTGAATTGAATCTCTTCTTTCAATGCCAAGATCGAAGTCAAAAAGAAAGAAATATTGTCTGTCCAAAAATAGAAATAAAGAAATCTAAATCTGCGATTGTCTTTTTCATCACAAATATCTGGTTCCACATCCCTATCTCGCAATAATGAATTGCGTTCGTATAGGCATTTTGTATGCGGCTATTTCAATAGCTGCTCTGGCTACCGTTTCGGATACTCCACCCATCTCATAAAGTATTCGACCGGGTTTAACAACGGATACCCAGTATCGGGGGGCTCCTTTCCCCGAACCCATACGCGTTTCCATAGGTTTTACTGTCACGGGTTTGTCGGGAAATATACGTACCCATATTTTTCCACCCCGGCGCGCATATCGTGTCATTGCTCGTCTCCCTGCTTCTATTTGTCTAGATGTGATCCAAGCGGGTTCAAGTGCCTGAAGAGCATATTTCCCGAAACAGATATGATTGCCTCGATAAGATATTCCCTTCATTCTTCCTCTATGTTGTTTACGGAATCTGGTTCTTTTGGGGTTATAGTTGATGGTTGTTTCTCAATCCCATCTCTACTGCAGAACCGGACATGAGAGTTTCTTCTCATCCAGCTCCTCGCGAATAAAACGATTCAACAATATTACAGATACACGTGTATTTTTTGAAAAATACATGAAATCGTGGGATTTATTGATATTGAATCTGTTATGCAGGAATCTGTATATCTTATATACTTTATGTATACGGATATAGAAAATGTATACGGATATAGAAAGATTTCTATATTTCTATATCTAGATAGAAATAATAGCGCCTTTCTTTTTTTTTTTTTTAACGAATCCTTGACCCTTACCGAATCGGCTAATAAATTGTAATTCAATAAGGGTTTCGCGGGCGAATATTTACTCTTTTCATATTTGCTTCATTTGTAGGGTTAACCCATTGCCTCTCATAATAAATCAACGGGTTCCCGGTTGGTTCCGCCATCCCGCCCAATGAATCATTGGGATTCCGTTTTCAATAGAATCTTCTGGAGTCACAGGTTCCGTCGTTCCCATAGCTTCTCCATTAATGGCTAGGCCTGAACTCTGCAATGGAGCTCCCCAATTCCAATTTGTTCCCAAGTCAATTTCCTCAGTCTCTATTGACTCGAAGCTCTTTATTATTTGTATTTTTTTCTATGAATTGTCTAATTATGGAAGAATCCGTATTGATGCTTTATCACATTGCCTTTTACTTTTATGAGTATGAGATGATTTATAATAGACCATACATATTGGAATTTTATACCGTTTGGGTTCTACTTCTCTCTTTCTCTCATCCTTCCATTTACCCACATCCCTCTATTTTCACTTCACAACCCACAATGAATGAGATTTTTCATTTATGAAATAAAGATTTCAGTTGCTACAACTATATGATTGACACATCATATAGTAACTGGTTCCTTGGATATCGATAATACGAAGCTATGAGCTGGTTATAAGTTCTATAGTTATTAGTTAGGGTCCAGTCCATTTTTTGGATTCCCAACCTAAAGAAAAACCAACGAGTCACACACTAAGCATAGCAATTCTACCAAAAGTTTAATCGAATTTTTTATTCAACCCTATATAATTATAATTGAAAATTTTTCATTGAAAGTAAAAAAGAATAATTTGTCAGTTTTTGTTCTATCACTGGATAGAATGGCAAGGAAAGTCCCATCATTGCTCGTCTACAAATATCCAAATTTTGATTCCTAATATTCCATAGATAGTTCGAACTGTAGAGGAACAATGATCAATTTTAGCTCGAATGGTTTGTAGGGGGACCCTACCTTCTCTGATCCATTCGACGCGTGCAATTTCTTTTCCGCCAATACGCCCTGCTAGTTGCACTCGAATTCCTTTTGTATTTGCTTGTTTAGATAATTCAATAGCTTTTTTCATTGCCT